CGGAAGGATCTCATCTCATAATTACCCACGGCTGTTTAGGTCTCTAGCACGACCACTTGATGAAATATGAAGGGGGTGATGTAAATGAAGAATCTTGGAAGGATTCCTCTTTGGGTAATAGGTACTGTAGCTGGTATTCTTGTGATCGGTTTAATAGGTATTTTCTTTTATGGTTCATATTCCGGACTGGGTTCATCCCTGTAGGAATCGGATGAAGTGAGTTGTAGACATGAAAACGTAAGAACTCACCGGGACCTCCCCCCCTTAAATCAGACAAACAAAGAGGGGAATCCCGTTGAGTTCTTAAGAATTAAGAATCCTTTTTTCGTCTAAATGACAAAACAGATTTCTTTTTCGGCTCTTTCAAAAAACTCCATTCCATTTTTTCTGATGATGTTTTTGAAAAACGAACTTCATTGATTGATTCAGAACAGCTCTTCCTCAATAGTCTCTATCGAGACTTTCAAAGTTAGAAGAAGGAATGACTCAATTTCCTGGATGATATCATCTATTTCTGTAGATTAGATATCATCAAATTTTTTCTATACTAAGAAATGGAATGTTATTATTTGAGTATCTCAGCCAAATTCGAAATTTTTGAGAAGTTCATTGAAGAAGTTCTATTTACTCAAGAAAATTCCCTCTCTTGTTTGTCCACTACTCTTTAAATCTTTAGATATCTAATTTAGAGATCTAAAATAAGTGCTGATACATATGAAAAAAGCCAAACTAAGACTAGGAATCTTTGACGAACAGGCTCAAGAATCCTTATTATTTCGACACAAGAAAGAGGTGCAGAAAATTCCTTTTCTTGTGTCGAAGACTAGGAAAACGAATAATCCCTTCCAGAATTTGCTGTTCCCCGCATTTATTCGTTCTATTCCCCGCTTACTTATGTCTAGTATCTAGTCGAATTTCATTCTATTAGAAAAAACAATTGAGATATTTTATTACATTTGCATCTGGCAATAGTAAGATAGTCGCACCGCCCTGATTTGGATAAAAAAACACAGAAAGTAAAGGAAGGGGTAAAGCCGAAGAGTCTTCTTTCCAATCTACATGCTCTGACTAGGAATGCGGTACAAAGCATTCCCGGAATCTTGAAGAAAAAGAGTATAGAAGATAAGCAAAAGGTTTTTTTCTCACAGAGAATCCCGAAATTGAGTTCTTTTTACGGATTTGATGTCGATCAATCCGCAAGTCTAGAAATTCATTTCGGACAATTGAACCTTCTCGAACTGTTTCTTTTTAAGAACCAAAAAGATTTGTGCCAAAATAACAGATGCCAAGAAGAACAAAAGGCCTTGGACACGTAATGGATCTTGAAGTACTATTTCTGCATCTCCCTGACCAAATCCGCCCACATTAGGATTACTCGTCAACGGTTGATCAAATTTGATAGATTCGCCTTCTGAAACAAGAAGCTCCGGTCCGGGAGGGATAATATCAACCACTTGATGTCCATCTGATGGATCCGCTATGGTTATCTCGTACCCCCCTTTTTCCTTTCGTAGAATTTTGTTTACTATGCCCGCTCCTGTAGCATTATAAACTGTATTGTTACTTTTGCTCCCGTCGGGATAAATCTGACCCCTTCCTCTGTTTCCGCCTACGTATATAGGATATTTTAAGAAATGAACATCTTTCTTAGTAACCGGGTCCGGGGAAAGAATAGGAAAGGTGATTTCACTATATTTCTGACCCGGAACAGGGCCTATCACAAGAATATTTTTTTGATTGGGACGGTAGCTCTGAAAAGACAGATTGCCTATCTTTTCTTTCATCTCGGGAGAAATACGATCGGGAGGGGCTAATTCAAACCCCTCCGGTAAAATGAGAACAGCCCCCACATTCAAAGCCCCCTTTTTCCCATTAGCAAGAACTTGTTTCAGTTGCATATCATAAGGAATTCGAACAACCGCTTCAAAGACAGTATCAGGAAGTATCGCTTGTGGAACCTCAATATCCACGGGCTTATTAGCTAAATGGCAATTGGCACATACAATACGCCCCGTCGCTTCGCGTGGATTTTCATAACCCTGCTGTGCAAAAATGGGATAGGCACTTGAAACGGATGTCCAAGTTATGACATATAGCATGAGCGATACAGAAATGGATCGAGTAATCTGTTCCTTTATCCAAGAAAGAGTCTTTCTAGTTTGCATGGTCCAATCATTGATCCCGAAAATTTTGACAATAAATTGGGTAGGTCACTAATATAGTTCCCTATCCGCGATTCTGCTTTTTACTAGAAGAATTTGACTGGAATATTATACAGGACGAATCTCCGGGATGGGTAGAAATAGAAAGAGTTAGTCTGATTTTCAATTGTTTATCTACAATTACAAAGTCACAAAGATTCTAATTGGATTTATATACGTGGATCATTTTTCAGTCATTCATTGAATGATAAATTACTACAAGTGATGGAGATACACGATTTAAATAAAAGAAAAGCCAATATTTAAAAATGGTATCTAGAATGACTGGAATAGTGGAAACAAGAACAGATAGAATTTGATCATTATGAACAAATCCAAAATCTTTGTAGACAGAGCCAATCACTAGTTCCCAAACATGGGATGAATGGAATCCGACCCAAAAATCGACTACTAAAAGAATAGAAAAAGCTTTTATTGTGTCACTTAAGTTATATAAGAATTCCTGCGCCCAAGAGTTAAGAAGAATAAGTTCTTCCGTACCCAAAATAGAATAGCTGCTTAGAATAACGAAAGAGATTATATTTGTGGAGAAGTGCAAAACCGTATGGATATGGTCTTCGTTGTATATCTTGATTAATTGGATCGTTTCTTTGTGAATTCCTATACGAAGGTTTTGTAGATGTGTCTCCGAGCATTCCTTGACCATTTCGTCCAAGAGGGCGAGTTCCTCTAATTCTATGAATTTTTCTAGAATACTCTTTTTTTGACTCTCATTCAAAAAGATTTCGGATTGCCTAGTATTCCACCAACTAGTAACCCAGGATTCCAAACTTTTATTAACTGAGAGAGAAATCCACCAGGGCAAAAAGACGAGAGATGCAAGATATAAAAGAGGAGTGAATACTTTCTTTTTTGTCATTTTTTCATCTGTGAATTGGTAATGAACCCACCTCGTTCGTCGACTCTATGCGATCTAAAATTTATCTCACGCATGAGTTCTATTACAAGGGATCGAGCCAATGAATCTATTCACTGTTTTTTATTTGTGATTTCGCGGTGCGTTTTTGAATCTAGAAACAATACAGAAATAGACTAAGAATTCACTTCGAATTCGAATGAAGAAATAAGAAAATAAAAGAAAGAATCAAAAAAGATTGTTTCTAGATATCCCAACTGTTCAAAAATTCGAAGCAAGTATCTCCTTTCGATGAATCCCGAAAGAACCACTTTAAGTAATGAATATGATTAAGATGGTGAGACGAGAGAACTCCCCTTCTATCAACCAGTATTTCGAAAAATTTCACAGACTATGAGTAGTCAGGAATAGAATCATAGAATCATTGAGGGGAATTTCTGAAAAATATTGTGATGCTCAAAAATGCGCGGCAAACCAAGACAGAAATTGCCTAGTTCTCATTATAAGAAATCCAACCCTTTGCTTATTAAGGACCACAAAAGAAAGTAGAAAAAGAAAGGTCGATTGACAAAAAAGAAATAATTTAGACAAAAAAGAAATAATCTACAAGATAGGATCTATCGGAATTTCAAGTCTCAATTCCAACAAATCTTGGGCTTGAAATAAAAAAAGATCCTGATTTTGAAATGGGTTTCATTTATCTATGAGATGAATCTATTATTTGAATTTGTTTCTTACTTTTTTGATTAGTGAATTAAGGTATGTAGAGTTCAATACACATAAAAGACCAGAAAGGTTTTTAGAGTCTTTTATGTGTACGTCTGCTTTGGCTCGAGTGATCGTTCTGAAGAAACTTTAGTTAAGTTATGTTATAGAAAAAAGAAAGCAGATTTTTGAGTTTTTCCCTCCTGCTAAGAAAGCGTTCATTCTTTCTTCAAGCCCATTTCTCAAAAGACTTCAATTGGTACATGCAGGAAATAGGCCAATTCCGCAGCTTTTTGTTCAATTTCCCGTGGAGTCAAATTCTCATCAGTACGAGTCAAAGGAATGGCCCCCTGGCCTCTGATGTCCATATAAAGGACACGACGAGCATAAATACCCTCTTTCACTTCTATTCTAATGGACTGAATATTTTTTATAAGGAATCGGAGGCAGATGCGGCGGTTTTTTCCAGGAAATCCCCAACGAAAAATACACACGATTCCTTCTTTTCTATCGAATCGATCATAACCACTACCTACATTCCACGAAATTGTACACCACAAATAGGAACTAATAAAGAGACCTGCAATCCCATAGAAAGACATCACGAGCCCTTGTGGAAAAAAAACGATTTGCTGAGACGGAAATAAAGATGTGAAATTTCTACCAAAATAACTGGAAGTTCCAACCAATAAGAATCCTAAGGAACCTAAAAAAAGGATAATAGCCCAGCAGAAATTACTTGTTTTTCGAGACCCCGTTATAGATTCTATCCATATATATTCTGATCGACAACTCATACTTGATCCGGTTGCATTTTATTGGAATTGAGAGAATACCCTAAATTCATTTGACTTGACTCTTTTTGTTTCCGAAGTAACTCTCATCAACTAGCACTAGGTTGATGTGAACCTTTAGGAGTAATTCATCAAATTGGTTAGATCTAAAATAATAACATATCCCTTCTCGTATGATCCCACTAGATATCGACATACATATAGATACACCGGCTTTTGATTTCGGCCATCTGGCAATCCTGATCTTTTTGAAAATCACTAGAACTCATTTACTCATATATCATCTTTCTGCAGGCATTAGAGTTTTTCCTTGCATTTGAATCTTCGACGGAAACCCTATGTTACACCCTATTTCGCTAAATAGATATCTGTGTTATGATACGAGTCTAAGTTCAAAAAAATGGATGAGATTGGGTCCTACCAGATCTAAACAATCTTATTTTTTTGAACATGAAGAAATAAAGAAGCCATTGCAATTGCCGGAAATACTAGGCCCACTAAAGGCACCAAAACAGAGGGAAGGTTGAAAGTTGTCATAGAATGGGTACCTCGATTTACTATTTTTACCTGTTATTATTATTTAGAAAGATATCTTATAATAATTATAATTAAGAATTGGAATTATGAAATTCTTATTACTTATTAATTAAGTATTTAATTTATGAATTAGTATATATATTTATGAAATTGGAATTCGAATTGGTATAGATCTCAGTATCTATCTAAGAGAGTATATACTGGACTTATTCATCTTTCTACATGACAAATATGTATGAAAATCTCCTTTCTTATTATTCTTTCTTTTTTCTCGTCTTTTGCTCTTGTCTCCTAATTGAAATTTAAGTCAATTAGTTTCTTACAAATTCTCGAAAGATTTGTAAGAATCCGACTCAACCAGGGATTCTTAGTCAAAATGAAATTCTCGAGAGAGAGAAAGATAGAAAACGCTATGTCTATCTTTCTCTCTTTGAATTCTATATATATATACGTAAGGCGGGAGGAGGAAATTCGTTTTATTTGCCAAATTTCACGAAAAGAAGAATTGAGTCTTTTATCTTGTTGACAGAGACTACTTAATTTTAAATTCAATTAGTAAGCCGGAATGTAACTAAAAAAGAATCAATATAAGGGGATCCGCAACTTTTGATTCTTTCTACAATCTACAATTAGATCCTAATCCTATGTCAACAAAGAAAATGGCATTTGTCTAATTCGGAGTCCGATAAACTAACTCCCTCTTTGCTAGAAATCAAATAATGAAACTGAATGTTCTATTCGACTCGATTGAATTTTGATTCAAAGGAAAGAAACTGTGGAAATCAAATACCTCATTCAAAACGCTTTTTAAAGTCTTACGTGGTACGACTTGATCGAATAACCCCTTATCGAACAAATACTCCGTCTCTTGTGAACCTTCCGGGACTTCTTTATTCAACGTTTGTTCAATTACCCTTTTACCTGCAAATGCAATATAGGCATTGGGTTCGGCAACAATCATATCCCCCAACATACCAAAACTGGCCGTCACCCCACCAGTAGTAGGAGATGTAAGGATTGAGAAATACAAGAACTTTTGAATTATTTGAAAATGATATAACGCAGAAGAGATTTTAGCCATTTGCATCAAGCTCAAACTTCCTTCTTGCATGCGTGCCCCACCCGAAGCACACACTATAATAAGAGGTAGACATTGGGTAGTAGCGTATTCAATCAATCGGGTTATTTTCTCACCCACTGCCGATCCCATACTACCCCCCATAAACCCAAACTCCATAACCCCCATTGCTATGGGAATACCATTTAATTGGCCTATACCGGTTTGAATAGCCTCAGTTAATCCTGTCTTTTTTTGATAAGAATCAATACGATCTATATAAGGATCGTCCTTAATATCCAATTCAAAGGGAACCTCCTCCGGAACCGTTGCAAAGGGAATCTCTCCCAAATACAATACAACGGGACCCCCCCCCGACTCCGAATCCAATCCAATGAGAGGCTCCTCCGAATCCCATTGAATGGGATCCGTTGAGGCGATCTTTTCATTCATAGGATCCCAAGTATTCAGATCGACCAAAAGTTCGAGTCTCTCTGAACTATTCATTTTCAAATGAGATTCACATCCTTCACAAATATACAATCTCTCTTTCAAAAATCTCTTATAATTTAATGTATAACAATCTTCGCATAAAACCCACAAATGCTTGTATGAGGGAGTGGAATCCTCCTCAGTAGTACTTTCGATTTCAGTGAAATCCTCCTCAGTAGTACTTTCGATTTCAGTGAAATCCTCCTCAGTAGTACTTTCGATTTCAGTGAAATCCTCCTTAGTGGAACCCTTTTCAGTAGTACTTTCGATTTCAGTGAAATCCCCCTCAGTAGTACTTTTAATTTCAGTGGAATCCCCCTCAGTAGTACTTTTGATTTCAGTGAAATCCCCCTCAGTAGTACTTTTGACTTCAGTGGAATCCCCCTCAGGGAAATCATCCTCAGGGAAACCATCCTCAGGGAAAGAATCCTCATCAAAAGAAGGATTCTCAGAGAAACGAGGATCATACAACCCATCCTCAGTAGTGAAAAGAGGATGATAGAACTCATCCCGAATCAAATCCTCCTCAGTGGAACCCCTTTCAGTAGTACTTTCGATTTCAGCGGAACCCCGTTCATTAGTACTTTTGACTTTTCTGAGGATGAGTTCGGCGAATTTAGCGACATCCTCATCCTCCTCATCTAAGTCAGAGAAATAGTCCTCATCAAAGGAATCCTCCTCAGTGACATCCTTCTTAGTGGAACCCTTTTCAGTAGTACTTTCGATTTCAGTGACATCCTCCTTAGTGGAACCCTTTTCAGTAGTACTTTTGATTTTAGCGGAAGCCTCCTCAATAGAACTTAGCATTTTTCTGACGAGGCGGTCGATGATTTTAAC